CTTGTATTATTAGTAAACTAATCGAACAAAGCGTAATCTTTTCTCCGAAATAATCCACCGAGGGGGGAGGTACGTAGTCTATTCTAATGCAATAAAGTTACATAGTGTCTATTTTTCGTTGAGAAAGGGGTATTTCCATGGGTTTGCCTTGGTATCGTGTTCATACTGTCGTATTGAATGATCCTGGTCGTTTGCTTTCTGTTCATATAATGCACACAGCCCTGGTTGCGGGTTGGGCCGGTTCGATGGCTCTATATGAATTAGCAGTTTTTGATCCTTCTGACCCCGTTCTTGATCCAATGTGGCGACAGGGTATGTTCGTTATCCCCTTCATGACTCGTTTAGGAATAACCAATTCATGGGGCGGTTGGAGTATTACAGGGATTACTATAAGCAAAACAGGTCTTTGGAGTTACGAAGGTGTAGCCGGAGCGCATATTGTGTTTTCTGGTTTGTGCTTCTTGGCAGCTATCTGGCATTGGGTGTATTGGGATCTGGAAATTTTTTGTGATGAGCGCACAGGAAAACCTTCTTTGGATTTGCCCAAGATCTTTGGAATTCATTTATTTCTCGCAGGAGTGGCTTGCTTTGGTTTTGGCGCATTTCATGTAACAGGATTGTATGGTCCTGGAATATGGGTGTCCGATCCTTATGGGCTAACTGGAAAGGTACAACCTGTAAATCCAGCATGGGGTGTGGAAGGTTTTGATCCTTTTGTTCCAGGAGGAGTAGCCTCTCATCATATTGCAGCGGGGACATTGGGCATATTAGCGGGCTTATTCCATCTTAGTGTTCGCCCGCCCCAGCGTTTATACAAAGGATTACGTATGGGAAATATTGAAACCGTCCTTTCTAGTAGTATCGCTGCTGTCTTTTTTGCGGCTTTTGTTGTTGCTGGAACTATGTGGTATGGGTCATCAACTACTCCCATCGAATTATTTGGTCCTACTCGTTATCAATGGGATCAGGGATACTTCCAGCAAGAAATATACCGAAGGGTTAGTGCTGGGCTAGCCGAAAATCAAACGTTATCCGAAGCTTGGTCTAAAATTCCCGAAAAATTGGCTTTTTATGATTACATTGGCAATAATCCGGCAAAAGGGGGATTATTCAGAGCGGGTTCAATGGACAACGGGGATGGAATAGCCGTTGGGTGGTTAGGACACCCTATCTTTAGAGATAAAGAAGGGCGCGAACTTTTTGTACGTCGTATGCCTACTTTTTTTGAAACATTTCCGGTTGTTTTGGTAGACGGAGATGGAATTGTTAGAGCCGATGTCCCTTTTAGAAGGGCAGAATCAAAGTATAGTGTTGAACAAGTAGGTGTAACTGTTGAGTTCTATGGTGGTGAACTCAATGGAGTAAGTTATAGTGATCCTGCTACTGTGAAAAAATATGCTAGGCGTGCTCAATTGGGTGAAATTTTTGAATTAGATCGTGCTACTTTGAAATCTGATGGTGTTTTTCGTAGCAGTCCAAGAGGTTGGTTTACTTTTGGGCATGCTTCGTTTGCTCTGCTCTTCTTCTTCGGGCACATTTGGCATGGTGCTAGAACCCTGTTCAGAGATGTTTTTGCTGGTATTGATCCGGATTTAGATGCTCAAGTAGAATTTGGAGCATTCCAAAAACTTGGAGATCCAACTACAAGAAGACAAGTAGTTTGATTCAAGATTGCTTTGTTATTTTTGCTTCTATTTTTTATTTTCTGTTTGTGATTTGACATAGGCTTAGGACGCTAAAAAATATTGATTTCAATCACTGTCTTTTTTTTACCCTTGTTCTTTCTTTATCCAGGAGATGATCCAAAATAAACAGACATGGAAGCTATAATTGTAAACCACAATCAAATTTATGGAAGCATTGGTTTATACATTCCTCTTAGTATCGACTCTAGGGATAATTTTTTTCGCTATCTTTTTTCGAGAACCGCCTAAAGTTCCAACTAAAAAAATGAAATGATTTTTCATTATCTCAGTTGACGTAATGAGCCCCAAAATATTCTATTTTGGGGCTCATTACGTCAATCATTACTTCAACTAGTCCCCGTGTTCCTCAAATGGATCTCTTAGTTGTTGAGAGGGTTGCCCAAAGGCAGTATATAAGGCGTACCCAGTAAAACTTACAAGTAAACCAGATATAGAAATAGCGACTAGGGTTGCTGGTTCCATTATTATATATATATAATTTCAAGACCACAATGGATCTATGATAATATCGTTTATTTACAACGGAATAGTATACAAAGTCAACAGATCCCACTGAATGCAAAATAAGATTTATTATGGCTACACAAACTGTTGAGGGTAGTTCTAGATCTGGTCCAAGGCGAACTGTTATAGGGGATTTTTTGAAACCATTGAATTCGGAATATGGTAAAGTAGCCCCTGGGTGGGGAACGACTCCTTTGATGGGTATCGCAATGGCTCTATTTGCGGTATTCCTATCTATTATTTTGGAGATTTATAATTCTTCCGTTTTACTGGATGGAATTGCGATGAAT